TAAAAAAGCTTTTCTAACCCTGCTATTTGATACTAAACGGTGGAATCGTCCGTTGCGATATATAGAAAATGATTGGTTTGAAGATGCTGTAAGAAATGAAATGTCACAATACTTTTTTCATACATGTCAAAGTGATGGGAAAGAAAGAATATCTTTTACATATCCACCCAGTTTGTCAATCTTTTTGGAAATGATAAAAAAAAAGATATCCCGGTTCACAACAGAAAAACTTTCCCACAATGAATTGTATAATAATTGGATTTTGACTAATGAACAAAAAAAAAACAACCTAAGCAATAAAATCTTAAAAGGGGCCGAAGCTCTAGATAAGGGATTTATTACTATGAATGTACTCGAAAAAAGGATTCGATTATGTAATGATGAGATTCAAGATGATGGGATTCAAAAAATATACTTACCAGAAATATATGATCCACTATTAAAAGGACCATATCGCGGACGAATCAAAGAAAGTTTTTTACTCCCAAAAACTCCTGTACTCCCACTCCCAGAAACTCCTGTACTCCCAGAAACTCCTGTAAAAGATCACATTTCGATAAATAAGATTCATGGTCTACTTCTCACTCCTAATTATCCTAAATTTGAACAAAAAGAAGATCTATTTAGTATCAAACCATTACCAACTGAAATTTGTTTTTTTTTGTTGAACTTAATCAATCAATTTTATGAAAAATCAACATTCAAATTGGAAGATCAGATGAGAATTTTGAAAGTTTTAGTCGATGCAGTTAGAATTGATCCGAAGGATGAAACAATTGTAAATGGAAAAGGATCCGTTGGAATAAAAGAAATCAGTAAAAAAGTCCCAAAATGGTCATACAGATTAAGAGACGAGTCGGAACTAGCGCCGGAAGAAGAGCATTTTCAAATTCATACGAGAGAGGGCAAATACGTAGTGATTTATGTTGAGGAGAATCTAAAGGATACAGAGACTGATAATGCCGAAGAGACTGATAATATCAAAGAGACTGATAATGCCAAAGAGACTGATAATGCCAAAAAGACTCAAAATACGAAAAAGACTCAAAATAGCAAAGAAACTAAAAAAAAAAAAATGAAGAAAGAAGAGGAAGATAAAAAGGAAGATTATGTGGTACGTTATCGGAAAAGATCAGATTTTGGACGAGAACTAATCAGAGGATCCATGCGTGCTCAAAGACGTAAAACAGTCACCTGGAGAATGTTCTTGCAACTACAGGCGCACTCTCTACTGTTTATAGACAGAACAGCTAGATTCCCCTATTTCAATTTCATTTTCAATTCGAATCTCAAGCCACCGAAAATCTTTTTTTTTATTTTTAATAAATGGATGTGGAAAAACAAAAAGGCAGAATTCGAAATTTCAGATTCTACAAAAGAAAAGATAAAAGAAGGGAAAAAAAAAGAAGAGTTTAAAATAGAAGAAGACGATGAAGCAACACTTCTAGCAAGGTCAGAAGCCTGGGACCTCTATTCCCTTTACTATGGTCAAGCAATAAGAGGTGTGATATTACTAATCCAATCTTTTTTTAGAAAAAGGATTCTATTCCCTTCATTGATAATAGCTAAAAACGTCCTTCGTATGCTCTTATTTGAACCTCCTGAATGGTCGGAAGATTTTGAAGATTTGAATAAGGAAATGTATATTATATGTACCCATGATGGAACGATACCAGAAGCAGAAGGTGAATTTCCGGAAAACTGGATAACAGACGGTCTTCAAATAAAGATCCTATTTCCTTTTCGTCTGAAGCCTTGGCACAAAGATAAAGATGCAATGAAAAAAGAAGTGCAAGAAGAGCGTTATTGCTTTTTAACAGTTTTTGGAAAGGAAGCTGAAGTGCCCTTTGGTTCTCCCCGAAAGCAACCTTCTCAGTTTAGGTCCATTTGGAAACAACTAAGAAAAATGAAAAAATTGAAAAGGAATCGGTTTCTAGTTTTATTAAACGAAAGAATCAAATTCTTTCTAACTGTCTCAAAAGAAAGAATGAAATGGGTCATCAAAAATATTCCACTTATAAAAAAAAAAATAAAAGAACTTTCAAAAAAAAATCCAACTTCATTCTTTATAAAGAAAGAAACAAAAAAATATATATATAAGAAGAGAAAAGAAGAAGATTCAGAACCTCTGACCTATCAAAAAGCTCTTCGGCTATTGCCTAGACGGCGCATTCCCGATCACGTTTTGATTCAGATGAGAAGTAAATTGATACAAATAAAAAAAATAGAATTAAATGCTATAACGGAGAGATTGAGAAATCGAAAAGAAAAAATGAAAAAAATGAAAAAAAATAAGAAAAAGATATCTCGAATTCCAAGTATAAATATTAATGGTAAAAGATTAGAATTACAAACAAATATTTGGGAAATATTCAAAATATTAAAAAGAATAAAGGAGCGATTAAAACGAAAATCACGTCGTCTTAGAAAACTTTTCATTGAAAGGTTATTTAAAGATAATTTTTTATATGTTATTAAATATGTTATTAATGCCCTTAGCATCAATGTAAAGTTTTTTCTTGAATCAATGAAAAGGATTATTGAGGATAAAGAAAATCGAGAAAAAATTCGTAAAACAAAGAATAGAATGCTTCGTCTTTTTTCAACCGTAACTGATCCGAGTTCAAAGCTATTTCGTGACGTAACTTTCTTGTCACAAGCATATGTATTTTTCAGATTATCACAAACCCCGGTTATTAACTTCTATAAGTTAAGATCCGATTTTCAATATCATGGAACATCTCTTTTTCTTAAAAAGAAAATAAAGGATTATTTTGTTGGAATACAAGGAATATTCAATTCCGAATTAAGATATAAGACCCCTGGTGATTCTATAATGAATCAATGGAAAAATTGGTTAAGGAGTCATCATCAATATAATTTATCTGAGATTGGATGGTCTAAATTAGTACAAAAAAAAAGATGGAGAAAGAAAATCAAGCGACACCTTAGAAAGAGAATCAATCAACACCTTAGAAAAAAAAAAAAAAAAACGAATCAGGACTTCTTAAGAGAATTAGTACAAAAAAAGACTTTAAAAAAGAAAATATATAAATATGATCTTTTATCGTATATATATAATATATATACGGCTAAGGGGGACTATGGATATAAATCATCATTAGAAGCAAATAAAATGATTTTTTCCAATTACAACACACATGAAGACAAACCTTTTGATATACCGAAGAATATTCTTCTCAATAATTATGGAGTAAAAAATGAGATTTTGATTCCAGATATAGAAAAAGCTCTAGATAGAAAGGATTTGGATTGTAGAATTATGAATTCCATATCCAATCGGGAACCTTGCTTCTTCCCAAAATTATTCCTTTTGTATAATATGTATATAAGTAAACCGTGGGTCATACCGATAAAATCACTTCTTTTAGATTTAGATTTGAATGTAAATCAAAATGTTGGTGAAAAGAAAGATAAAGTCATATCATCGAATGAAAACGAATCGAAAGTTGGAGAAAAATCTGCAAGATCGAAAATGAAAGGGGACAGAAAGAAAAAGAAACCCGAGTACAAGAGACCACCAGAAGTCAAGGCTTTGCTTCTGCCGTTAAAGGCTTTGCGTTGGCAATGGAAAAAAGGGGGGGAAGAATCCGTAACTGAAAAACTAATCGAAAAGATCGAACTAATTTCTCTCTTCTTTAAACAGGCAGATCCGGGAAGGCTTTGTATATCCTGTATGAAAAGCAGAGATTTGGATTTAAGGCATTTTCGCAAGCCTAAAATGTCGGAACTGATAAAAACAGGAATATTGATTATCGAACCAGTTCCTGTGGTTCTGTCTATAAATAGGGGTGGAAAATTGATTCTGTATCAAACCGTAGCAATTTCATTGATTCATAAGAGTCAAAACCCAATTTATCAAAGATATCTAGAAAGAGGCTATGTTGATAAAAAGAATTCTGGTAAATCTGTTCCAAGATATCAAAAGATGACTGAAAATAAAGACAAAAATCATTCTGATTTTTGTGTTCCTGAAAATATTTTATGCTCTAGACGTCGTAGAGAGTTGCGAATTCTCACCTGTTTCAATTCTAGAAATAGAAAAAGTATGCATGAAAATACGATATATGACAACGGGAATAGGGTAAAAAAAGATTGTCAGGTTTTTTCTAAAAACAAGGATCTTGATCGAGATAAAAAGAAACTAATTAAATTAAAGTTCTTTCTTTGGCCAAATTATCGATTAGAAGATTTAGCCTGTATGAATCGTTATTGGTTTAATACCAATAATAGCATCCATTTCAGCATGATAAGGATACGTATGTATCCACAATTGAAAAATTGATTAATCATATATTTTCTTTTTTATTTCATTTCACGTGCCCTATCTCGGATGCGAAGACAAAGAGATGCAAATGTGCATCTCCTTGTCTTTCATTTTATTCTGAAACATGATACTAATTTCAATGAACTATCCATTCGATCTAGAAATGAACCAACAAAATCTTTATATTTTATCTATTCGCCGATTAAAAAAAAAATTGTATTGATTAATAATTCAAATTTATTTTATTTGAAAAAAAAAAAAAGAAAGAATCAGGACTTCTTAACAAAATTAAGATTATTATATTAAGATTATTATATATACCAAATTCCAATCAAAATAAGTGGCATTTTTATTTTATTACTGATCAATAACAATATATATCAATAAAGGGGGGCTTCCATTTTATGGCAAAAAACGCATATATACCGCTTATTTCACAAGAAAAAAGAAAAGAAAGCCCGGGGTCTGTTGAATTTCAAGTATTCGGTTTCACAAATAGGATACGAAGACTTACTTCACATTTAGAATTCCACAGAAAAGACTATTTATCTCAAAGGGGCCTACGTAAAATTCTGGGAAAACGACAACGACTCCTGTCTTATTTGTCAAAGAAAAATAAAATACATTATAAAAAATTAATTAATCAATTGGATATTCCAGAGTCAAAAACTCGTTAATTTCAAGAGTCATTTTTGAATTATTTGATTTATTAGATCTTGAATTTTGATGAACTTTTTTTTTTTTTCGTTTTAAGCAATTGATGGAAGAAAGGGTTGAGAAAAAATCTATGAATGTCCCAGCTACAAGAAAAGACCTCATGATAGTGAATATGGGTCCCCACCATCCATCAATGCACGGTGTTCTTCGACTCATTGTAACTCTAGATGGTGAAGATGTTATTGACTGTGAACCAATATTGGGTTATTTACACAGAGGGATGGAAAAAATTGCGGAAAACCGAACAATTATACAATATTTGCCTTATGTAACACGCTGGGATTATTTAGCTACTATGTTCACAGAAGTAATAACCGTAAATGGACCGGAGCAGTTAGGAAATATTCAAGTACCAAAAAGAGCCAGCTACATCAGGGTAATTATGTTGGAGTTGAGTCGTATAGCCTCTCACCTGCTATGGCTTGGACCTTTTATGGCAGATATTGGTGCACAAACCCCCTTCTTCTATATTTTCAGAGAAAGAGAATTTATTTATGATTTATTCGAGGCTGCCACCGGTATGAGAATGATGCATAATTATTTTCGTATCGGGGGAGTAGCGGCCGATTTACCTCATGGCTGGATAGATAAATGTTTGGATTTCTGTGATTTTTTTTTAACAGGGGTTGTTGAATATCAAAAACTTATTACGCGAAATCCCATTTTTTTAGAACGGGTTGAGGGAGTAGGCATTATTGGTGGAGAAGAGGTAATAAATTGGGGTTTATCAGGACCAATGCTGCGAGCTTCTGGAATACAATGGGATCTTCGTAAAGTTGATCATTATGAATGTTACGGGGAAGTTGATTGGGAAGTTCAATGGCAAAAAGAAGGAGATTCTTTAGCTCGTTATTTAGTCCGAATTGCTGAAATGACGGAATCTGTAAAAATTATTCAGCGGGCTCTGGAAGGAATTCCGGGGGGTCCATATGAGAATTTAGAAATCCGATGCTTTGATAGAGAAATGGATCCAGGCTGGAATGATTTTGAATATGGATTCATTAGTAAAAAACCTTCTCCTACTTTTGAATTGCCGAAACAAGAACTTTATGTGAGAGTTGAAGCCCCAAAGGGAGAATTAGGAATTTTTCTAATAGGAGATCAGAATGGTTTTCCTTGGAGATGGAAAATTCGTCCACCAGGTTTTATTAATTTGCAAATTCTTCCTCAGTTAGTTAAAAGAATGAAATTGGCCGATATTATGACGATACTAGGTAGCATAGATATCATTATGGGAGAAGTTGATCGTTGAAATGATAACTGATATAACAGAAGGACAAGATATCAATTCTTTTTCCAGATTGGAGTCTTTAAAAGAGGTTTATGGAGTTATATGGGGACTTTTCCCTATTTTGACTCTTGTATTGGGAATCACACTAGGTGTACTGGTAATTGTATGGCTCGAAAGAGAAATAGCCTCAGGGATACAACAGCGTATTGGACCTGAGTACGCCGGTCCTTTGGGAATTCTTCAATCTCTGGCAGATGGGACAAAACTACTTTTCAAAGAGAATCTATTTCCATCTAGGGGAGATACCCGTTTATTCAGTATCGGACCATCCCTATCAGTCATATCAATTCTACTAAGCTATTCGGTAATTCCTTTTGGCTATAACTTTGTTTTAGTTGATCTAAATATAGGTGTTTTTTTATGGATTGCTATTTCGAGTATTGCTCCCATTGGACTTCTTATGTCAGGATATGGGTCAAATAATAAATATTCCTTTTTGGGTGGTTTACGAGCTGCTGCTCAATCGATTAGTTATGAAATACCATTAACTCTATGTGTGTTATCAATATCTCTACGTGCGATTCGCTGAGACGGAAATTTTTCCATATTCCTTTCTTTCCTGGAAAGAGATAAAATAAATTGAATAGATATTCTCATCCTTTTATTCATTGTTTGGAATTTGGATTGATGAACTCAATCAGATAGTTATATGAGTGAAATAAAACAGCCCCCGTCTAATTTCAATTTAGATATATATATCTATTCAAATTCATATACAAATTCAATTAGAATTATAATGTATATAATTAATATACTATGATTGGAATTTGCAGTAAAAAAATGAAGTCTCATTTTCTATGTATAAGAATTGAAGGGAAAAAAAAAAAAAAAATGATAAGCGGCCAGGCCGTTTACCCCAAGATCGGTTTCCTGTCTTGAAGCGGGCTCAAAAAACCAACCCCATTAAGTTTTCACTACCCTTTGTATGATATGAATTACCATGCACATATTAACATAAGCGGGATTGATCAAAAATGAGTGGATGGTTAGAAGCACCAAGATACGCAAAGGATTAGTAATAGAGATTATGAAAATTATACAAAAAAGCATTTCCGCATAATTCTTAAGATATCTAATAATAATTTAATAGAACATAATAGAAAAAGAATAATAATTGGGACTTGAAGTTAGTAGAAAGAATCAGGCAGTACTCCCCACAATTCCAATCCAGAGTATGCTCCTATCCACCAATTAAATAAATGGCTATCAGAAACGAATTAATCCTTTACTTTTTTTTTTCTTTATTTTTATAAGAGAAGTCCCCTTTTGACCAGAAAGAAGACTAGCAACGAAAAAATAGAAAGAATAATACAATTAAAATAAAAAAAAAAAGGGGGGGGGGAGGGGGTTCCTATTTTGTTTTATTCTTTCTTGTATCCATATTTCTGGAAATAGAATTTATCTCATAATTTCTAAATTAATGGAATGTCTAATTCTTTTTCGTTATAGAAAAGGATGGGTTGTGGATATTTCTACAAGGAATATTTTGTTGAAAAAAAAAATGAAGTTATTACTCAAAAGATTTCAATTATTAAAGGATGAGATCAATTCAGAAGTACCTTTCTTATTATCTTATTATATAGTTATATATTTATTATAACAGACAGAATTGAATTGGTCGAATTCAGGACCGTATAAAAAATGAGTATCCTATCTATCCTAAAGACATATCAAGAAAATAAATTGGCCCGGTCCTTAGATTTACTTATGGCCTTCGAGGAGCCGTATGAGGTGAAAATCTCATGTACGGTTCTGTAATAGCGATGGGAACAGTAATGTTATCACCGACTATCATTCTCTAACAGCTCAAGTACAGTTGATATCGTTGGTACACAATCAAAATATGGTTTTTGGGGGTGGAATTTGTGGCGGCAACCCATAGGGTTTATTGTTTTTATGATTTCTTCCCTAGCGGAATGTGAGAGATTACCTTTTGATTTACCAGAGGCAGAAGAAGAATTAGTAGCAGGTTATCAAACCGAATATTCGGGTATCAAATTTGGTTTATTTTACGTTGCTTCTTATTTAAACCTATTAGTTTCTTCATTATTTGTAACAGTTCTTTACTTGGGCGGTTGGAATATCTCTATGCCGTACATATTTGTTTCTGATTTTTTTGAAATAAATAAAGTATGTGAAATTTGTGAAACGACAATTTGTATCTTTATTACATTAGCAAAAACTTATTTGTTCTTGTTCATTTCTATCACAACAAGATGGACTTTACCTAGGCTAAGAATGGACCAACTATTAAATCTTGGATGGAAATTTCTTTTACCTATCTCTCTCGGCAATCTATTATTAACAACTTCGTCCCAACTTCTTTCCTTGTAAAAGAATATTTAATAACTTGTCTAAAATGAAACAAGAGAAAAAAACAAAATCCAATCTTTTTTGTAGATATTCACGATATGTTCCTTATGGTAACTGGGCTCATGAATTATGGTCAACAAACAGTACGAGCTGCAAGGTACATTGGTCAAAGTTTCATGATTACCTTATCCCACGCAAACCGTTTACCCGTAACTATTCAATATCCTTATGAAAAATTAATCACATTGGAGCGTTTCCGCGGTCGAATCCATTTTGAATTTGATAAATGCATTGCTTGTGAAGTATGTGTTCGTGTATGTCCTATAGATCTACCCGTTGTTGATTGGAAACTGGAAACTAATATTCGAAAGAAACGATTGCTTAATTACAGTATTGATTTCGGGATCTGTATATTTTGTGGTAACTGCGTTGAGTATTGTCCAACAAATTGTTTATCAATGACTGAAGAATATGAACTTTCTGCTTATGATCGACATGAATTGAATTATAATCAAATTGCTTTGGGACGTTTACCAGTGTCAGTAATTAACGATTATACAATTCGAACAATTTTTAATTTGTCCCAACTCAAATAAATTTGAAAATCTCCTTAACTCATAAAAAGGACAAAATAGATATATTTATATTATAATTATAAAATTATAATTATAAAAATATAATTATATAATAATATTCTATTTAGATTTAGAATAGAATAAATTCGAAATAGAATCTAATTAATCCTTAATATTATAAAAATAATAGAATATATATATATTAAGAAAAATAAACAAGAATAAAAGATTAAATTCCTGGTCAGTTTTTTTTTATATTATATTAAGAAAACTATTATATTAAGAAAACTGGTCATATTTATATTAAGAAAAAAAGTAATACAAAAAATAAAAACAATAAAAGATAGGAAGAAATTCGCCCACTCCCAATATATTTAAAAGCCTCTCCCATAAAAAAACTTGTAATACCTACCCCATTTGTAATTCCATCGACTATTCGTTTATCTAAAAAATTATTTAGATTAGCCAATCTTTTTATGTTCTTATTTAATGCTATTTCAATAAAAGCATCCATATAACCACGATTATAGGACCAATCATATATTCTATTCATTATTTTTTCTCTCATAATATTTTTAAAAACCTTGTTCGGAAAATTTTGAGAAAGAAAATTTATTAAGTTAAAATTTTGTATAGATGAATAAACAGGCTTATATAAAAAAGACGCTATAACTATTCCGAAATAAGCTATACTGACCGAAAAACTTGCATTTTTCACAAATTCATACAAATCGAAAGAATTTTCTAAATTCTTATGTAAAAGGTTGATAGATGGAATTAAGAATATAGATAATATGTCGAAATCTACTCCTCTGTGATTGAAAGAAACTCCAAGGAACCCTACAAATAAAGTAAATAATACTAATACGAGCATAGAAAATAGCATAGCATTATCCGATTCATGAGGATAGGGTAAAATCTTTTTAGTATCAAAATTACTAATAGTAAAAAAAGGACGTATTCTCTTTTTTTGAAAAAGACGAAGACACATTGAATTAATAGAGATAGAAAAAAAAGAAGTACTTTCAGTTTTTTTCATTGTTAATAAAAGAAATAAATAAACTCTTTTTTTAATCATTTTTTTACCTTCTTTACCCCATAAGGAGATTGAAAAGAATAAATTATTTTTTTTTCCATTAAAATTTTGAAAATAAATGTTTAAATGTCCTTCAAAAATAAGTAAATAGATCCTAAACATGTAAAATGCGGTTAATCCCGCGGTAGAATAAGCTATTATGGCAAAAATGGGTGAATACAAGGAACTATCATTAAGAATCTCATCTTTGGACCAAAAACAGGCAAAAGGAGGAATACCACAAAGAGAAAGTGTACCTGTTAAAAAAGCAATCTTTGTAATTGGAACATGTTTTGTTAAACCGCCCATAAAAGCTATATTTTGACTTTTATTAGGGGAATAGCCAACAATCGGTTCGATTGAGTGGATAATTGATCCAGATCCTAAAAACAACAATGCTTTGGAATAAGCATGAGTAATTAAATGAAATAAGGCAGCTCGATAAGAACCCATGCCTAGAGCTAACATCATATAACCCAATTGAGACATTGTAGAATAAGCCAACCCTCTTTTAATATCCTTTTGAGCAAGAGCTAAAGTAGCTCCTAAGAGAACTGTTACTATACCCACCAAGGCTATTAAATTCATTATGTAAGGTGCATACATGAAAAGAGGAAGAAGACGGGCTACAAGAAAGATTCCCGCTGCTACCATAGTAGCGGCGTGTATAAGAGCCGAAGTGGGAGTCGGCCCTTCCATAGCATCTGCTAACCATACATGAAGGGGGAATTGGGCAGATTTTGCAATCGGACCAACAAATAGCAAGAAAGCACATAAAGTAAGAAATAAAAGATTAACTTCATTGTTTTTAATTAAATTATTTAAGATTTGAAATAAATCTTGAAATTCAAAACTTCCTGTTATCCAATAAAAACCTAAAATTCCTAATAATAAACCAAAATCCCCTACACGATTAGTTACAAATGCCTTTTGACAAGCAGTGGCTGCAACAGGTCGCGTGAACCAAAAACCAATTAATAGATAAGAGCACATTCCAACCAATTCCCAAAAAATATAAATTTGTATTAAATTTGAACTAGTAACTAATCCTAACATGGAAGCATTGAAAAAACTCATATAAACAAAAAATCTCAAATATCCTTGATCGTGAAACATATAATTGTCACTATAAATAAGAACCAGGATTCCAACAGTAGTTATTAATATTAACATAATAGAAGTGAGTGAATCAATAAAATATCCAAATTCAAAAGAAAGATCATTATTAATAGTCCAAGACCATACATATTGATAGATGGAACTGTTATTTATTTGTTGAATAGTTAAATCAACTGCAAAAATCATTATTATACTTAACAATAAAATACTAGGAATAGCCAAAATACGACGAAGGTTTTTTGTTACCGCCGGAAAAAGTAGAAGTCCTACCCCTATTAATATGGGAACGGGAAGTGGAATGAAAGGTATGAGCCACGAATATTGATATATGTATTCCATAAAAAAAAATCCTCTATTAGTGATAGTTTTATTAAGATATAGCAATTCTAAATGTAAATTGTTGTATTCTGTATTATATAATACAATAATTTACATTTAGAAAGAGAGTAGGAATAATTACAACAAAAAGTTTAATTTATTTGGAAATGCACATAACCAATAAAAAATCGGCTCATTTTTGAACTAATTGATCTATTTCGATTACAAAAAGAAAGGCATATTTTTCTTTGAAAAAAAAAAAAATAAAGGTATGTAATTTTTCTGTAAGGATATTCTTAATTTCTTTAGTTTATTCGATTTGATTTATAAAGGGAATATAATAAACGTAAAGTAGATGGATATAGCCTTTTATTTTAATTTTGAATATGGTTTTAATATTAATATATTAAAGAACGATTCTGTTCGAATAATAGATGTATTTCACATTCAATAATAGATATTAAAAAACTTAAGAAAATCTTTGAATGGCAGTCCCCAAAAAACGTACTTCTATATCGAAAAAAAAGATTCGAAAAAATATTTGGAAAAAGAAAGGTTATTGGGCAGCAGTGAAAGCTATTTCATTAGCAAAATCTCTTTCTATGGGTAATTCAAAAAGTTTTTTTGTGCAAGATATACAAATATCGGAATGATTTGAATCAGCAAAATTGAAAGAATAACCTAAGTTTTTTTTTCTTATTTATTTTTTTATATATTTTCAAAATCTTATATAAGAAAAAATATTTAATAAGAATTTATTATAAAAAAAAAAAGGGGGGGGGGATAAAAATAGAAAAAAAAAAAGAAAGGATTTCTCTTTCCTAGTATTTTTCGTTTTGAACTTTTCAATATTAAATTAAATTGAGTATAGAAATATAAAAAGAAGAATTTTTTTTTGGATGGGGATTCTTATTTTTCCCATCCATGCAATAAAAAAAAAAAACAAAATAACAAAAAATAAATAATAAAAAATTCTTATTGGAATGGTCGACTCTCTCTCTCTCTCTTTTTATTCATCAATTTGATTTATTTTAATGTTTAAAATCTCAGGTTTACAAATATTTTTTTTTTTTCATTGTGATTGACTTCGTCAATCTTGACGATTGAATAAAAAAGGGTTACTCTTTTTTGAAGAAAGCCGCTATGGTGAAACTGGTAGACACGCTGCTCTTAGGAAGCAGTGCTAGAGCATCTCGGTTCGAATCCGAGTAGCGGCATGGCATCTGATAAAAGAGTAAGTCCTATAATAAAAAATAAACAAATTTAATTTTTGATTTCCATTCCTGGTACTTTTATTTTATATGATATTTTTAACTTTAGAACATATATTTACTCACATATCCTTTTCAGTTGTTTCAATTGTAATATCAATCCATTTTATAACCTTAGTAGTCAATGAAATCATAGGACTATCTGATTCCTTAGAGAAGGGGACGATAAGCACTCTTTTTTGCATAACCGGATTATTAATTACTCGGTGGATTTTTTCTAGACATTTACCATTAAGTAATTTATATGAATCATTAATCTTCCTCTCGTGGAGTTTATCTATTTTGTATATGGTTCCTTATTTAAAAAAACATAAAAACCAATTAAGCACAATAATTGCACCAAGTGTTATTTTTACCCAAGGCTTTGCTACTTCAGGTCTTTTAACTGAAATGTGTCAACCCGCAATATTAGTACCCGCTCTCCAATCACATTGGTTAATGATGCACGTAAGTATGATGGTATTGAGCTATGCCACTCTTTTATGTGGATCATTATTATCCGTAGCTCTTTTAGTCATTACATTTCAAAAAAAGATTAGAATTCTTAATAAAAGCAATAATTTATTAAATGAGACCTTTTCCCTTAATAAAATCAAATACATCAAGGAAAAAAAGAATGTTTTAGAAAACACTCCATTTCTTTCTTCTAGAAATTATTACCGATCCCAATTGATTAATCAATTGGATCGTTGGAGTTCTCGTATTATTAGTCTGGGGTTTACCCTTTTAACGATAGGTATTCTTTCAGGAGCAGTATGGGCTAATGAGGCATGGGGATCCTACTGGAATTGGGATCCAAAAGAAACTTGGGCATTTATTACTTGGATCATATTTACAATCTATTTACATATTCGAAAAAATAAAAAATGGGAAGGTGTAAATTCCGCAATTATTGCCTCTACTGGCTTTTTTATAATTTGGGTATGTTACTTTGGGATCAATTTGTTGGGAATAGGATTGCACAGTTATGGATCATTTAGGTCTAATTGATGGAATAAAAAACTTTAGGAATCTAAAGATAGACAACATAGAATATATTATCTATTTATAAAGTATATATATAAAAGTATATATATATGAAAATCCTTCAAATCCGTTGAGAACCCCTAAAATCAAAAAATTTAATGATTTTTGAGGTTCTCACAAATACCAGACACACCCAATTACAATCCCAATTTCTTCTAGTTAATTTAAGAGAGTTTAAATTAAGAGAAAGAAAGATATCCCCCCCCCTTTTTTTTTATTATACAACGGACACTATTCAAAAAGGGGTATTTCCCTTTTTGTGATTGTTTGATTTTATTCATGAAAACCATCTATAAAAAGAAATTAGATAGAATAGATTCAACCTTCTCAACTGAAAATGCAAAAACAAGATCCGGATAAATACCAATACCTATTACAGGTATAAGAATCGAAATCGAAACAAATAACTCTCGCGGTCCAGAATCCAAAAAATGAGAATTTAATACATTAAAAATCTTGTAGCCATAGAACGTCTGGCGTAACATAGATAATGAATAAATAGGGGTTAATATCAATCCAATTGCCATTAAAAAAGTAATTATTATTTTTGTCATTAAAAAATATTTTTGACTGGTAATTATTCCAAAAAAGACTATCAATTCTGCAAGAAAACCACTCATGCCCGGTAATGCAAGAGAAGCCAGTGAGAAGATACTGAACATCGTGAATATCTTTGGAATTGAGATAGCCATTCCACCCATTTCTTCCAGATAAGGAAAACGTATTCTATCGTAACTCGTTCCCGCCAAGAAAAAAAGCGCAGCGCCAATAAATCCGTGAGAGATTATTTGTAAAAGGGATCCATTGAGTCCCGTGTCGCTTAGGGAACCGATTCCTATAATTATGAAACCCATATGAGATATAGAAGAATAGGCTATTCTTTTTTTGATATTCCGTTGACCAAGAGATGTTGAAGCTGCATAGATTATTTGAATTGTGCCTAATCCCATTAACCAGGGGGAAAATATGGAATGAGCGTGGGGTAATAATTCCATATTAATTCGAACCAACCCATATGCTCCCATTTTTAATAAGATTCCAGCTAAAAGCATACAAGTACTGTAATGGGCCTCTCCATGAGTGTCTGGTAACCATGTATGTAAGGGTAGAATCGGCGATTTGACAGCAAAAGCAATAAGAAATCCAAAATAAAATATTATTTCTAGTGTTCCTGAATACGATTGATTCGATAATGTTTCAAAATTTAACGTTGGTTCGTTGGAACCATATAAACCAATACCTAAAACTCCCATTAATAAAAAAATAGAACTTCCTGCAGTGTACAAAATAAACTTTGTAGCTGAGTACAAACGCTTTTTCCCACCCCACATAAATAAAAGTATATAAACGGGAATTAATTCTAATTCCCACATGACAAAAAAGAGTAAAATATCTTGAGAAGAAAATGATCCTATTTGCCCGCTATACATTGCTAACATTAAGAAATAGAATAATCGGGATTCCCGAGTAACTGGCCAAGCCGCTAAAGTTGCTAAAGTAGTAATAAATCCCGTCAGTAAAATGGGTCCTATAGACAGTCCATCTATTCCCAATCTCCAATAAAAATCAAAAAAATTGATCCATTTATAATTCTCTGTCAGTTGGATTAATGGATCGTTCAACTGGAAATAATAAGAGAATGCGTAAGTCATTAGAAGAAGCTCTATTACAGAAATATAGATAGTATACCATCGAATTATTTTATTCCCTTTATGAGGCAATAAAAAAATTAAAGAACCCGCGTATATTGGAAAAACAACAATTATGGTTAACCAAGGAAAAAAATTCGTGGTAAAAATAAGATATGTTTGGGTCAAAAACCTGTACTCCATATTTATTTGTTAATATACTGAGCACAAGTTTTTGTCAGTAAAAAAAAAGAATCAAAAGTATTAAATTAATGTTGTATTTTTGGTATATATCAATAAGCTATACCCATGCTTCGAGTTGTTTCATCTCCTAAATAAACTCGAACACTCAAAAAATCGGTTGGACAAGCGGATTCACATCTTTTACAACCGACACAATCCTCTGTTCTTGGAGCAGAAGCTATTTGCTTAGCTTTACATCCGTTCCAAGGTATCATTTCTAATACATCCGTAGGGCAGGCTCGAACACATTGAGTACATCCTATACACGTATCATAAATCTTTACTGAATGTGACATTGCATCCATTTTTTTTTATCATCAATTTTCGATCTAGTAAATTAGTAAATGAATCATATATTTATACATAAGATGAATCAATGATTTACTGTGATTTTTTTTTTCTAATCAATATTATTTTTTTGGAACAATTCATACTTATAAGAGAGGGCCAGGATACTTTGATTTCTTAAATTCTCGTAAACACAATCATACATATCATAATTCTTCTTCTTGTTGGAAGTAATTAATATTATAGTTTTTATATTTAATCTTATCTTAAAATTTTTCTTTTTATGATCCATTTATTTATTTATTTAACAAATTAGATTGATTTATACGAATGGATTTTCTGTTACGATAAATTGATGAAAGAATAGCCAATCCAATAGCTGCTTCAGCAGCTGCAATAGCTATAACAAAAATTGCAAAAATATTTCCTTTTAATTGACGATTATCAAAAAAATCAGAAAATGTTACGAAATTCAAATTAACTGCATTCAGTATAAGTTCAAGACACATAAGAGCTCTAACCAAATTTCGGCTCGTTATCAATCCATAGATACCGATAGAAAATAAATAGGCACTCAAAACAAGTACATATTCGATCATCATTAATCAACTCCTTATCCATTTTGATTAATTTCAATATGAACAACAATTCAATAAATTCGATTAACAAGAGAATATAGAAAATGCAGAAGAAAAGAAATAGGTTAGAAATAAAAAAAAATATATATGAAATATTTTTTCGATAGGAAATCCGTGTGATAAGATAGAACAATTTTATTTGTTCTTTTTAGTTCTAAGAATCTTTTACTGTCGAGCTAAGATAATTGCACCGATCAAAGCAATTAAAAGAATTATTGAAATAAATTCAAATGAAAGAAAAAAATCTGTTGATAAATGAATTCCAATTTGTTGAGTATTATTTATTAAATCTTGTTCTATAATTTGATTTGATCTTGTAGTCCAAATAATCCCATACCACGACGTATTTAGAATAATAGTTATTAGTGAAACAAAAATACTTGTACAAATAGTAAAAGTGATTCCGTCCCCAAAGGTCGAAAGATTAAAATCTTTGTAATAGTCTGAATCATTCATGAACATGACAGCAAATAGGATTAAAACATTTATAGCTCCCACGTAAATAAGCAGCTGTGCTGCAGCTACAAAGTGGGAATTTGTTAAAATATATAATAAAGATATAGAAACAAGAACCAGTCCTAAAGAAAAGGCAGAATAAGTTGTACTGGTAAGGAATACGACTCCAAAACTTCCTAAGATAAGACCTGATCCGAGAAAAATTAAAAGAAAATCATGTATTGATTCGAGCAAATCCATTTATAAAAAATAAAAAAAAAACGTCTTAAATAAATCGAAATTTCATGACTTTGTTGATATGACCAGGAATTTAATCTTTTATTCTTGTTTATTTTTCTTAATATATATATATTCTATTTTTTTATATTCTATTTATTATTTTTATAATATTAAGGATTAATTAGATTCTATTTCGAATTTATTCTATTCTAAATCTAAATAGAATATTATTATATAATTATATTTTTATAATTATAATTTTATAATTATAATATAAATATATCTATTTTGTCCTTTTTATGAGTTAAGGAGATTTTCAAATTTATTTGAGTTGGGACAAATTAAAAATTGTTCGAATTGTATAATCGTTAATTACTGACACTGGTAAACGTCCCAAAGCAATTTGATTATAATTCAATTCATGTCGATCATAAGCAGAAAGTTCATATTCTTCAGTCATTGATAAACAATTTGTTGGACAATACTCAACGCAGTTACCACAAAATATACAGATCCCGAAATCAATACTGTAATTAAGCAATCGTTTCTTTCGAATATTAGTTTCCAGTTTCCAATCAACAACGGGTAGATCTATAGGACATACACGAACACATACTTCACAAGCAATGCATTTATCAAATTCAAAATGGATTCGACCGCGGAAACGCTCCAATGTGATTAATTTTTCATAAGGATATTGAATAGTTACGGGTAAACGGTTTGCGTGGGATAAGGTAATCATGAAACTTTGACCAATGTACCTTGCAGCTCGTACTGTTTGTTGACCATAATTCATGAGCCCAGTTACCATAAGGAACATATCGTGAATATCTACAAAAAAGATTGGATTTTGTTTTTTTCTCTTGTTTCATTTTAGACAAGTTATTAAATATTCTTTTACAAGGAAAGAAGTTGGGACGAAGTTGTTAATAATAGATTGCCGAGAGAGATAGGTAAAAGAAATTTCCATCCAAGATTTAATAGTTGGTCCATTCTTAGCCTAGGTAAAGTCCATCTTGTTGTGATAGAAATGAACAAGAACAAATAAGTTTTTGCTAATGTAATAAAGATACAAATTGTCGTTTCACAAATTTCACATACTTTATTTATTTCAAAAAAATCAGAAACAAATATGTACGGCATAGAGATATTCCAACCGCCCAAGTAAAGAACTGTTACAAATAATGAAGAAACTAATAGGTTTAAATAAGAAGCAACGTAAAATAAACCAAATTTGATACCCGAATATTCGGTTTGATAACCTGCTACTAATTCTTCTTCTGCCTCTGGTAAATCAAAAGGTAATCTCTCACATTCCGCTAGGGAAGAAATCATAAAAACAATAAACCCTATGGGTTGCCGCCACAAATTCCACCCCCAAAAACCATATTTTGATTGTGTACCAACGATATCAACTGTACTTGAGCTGTTAGAGAATGATAGTCGGTGATAACATTACTGTTCCCATCGCTATTACAGAACCGTACATGAGATTTTCACCTCATACGGCTCCTCGAAGGCCATAAGTAAATCTAAGGACCGGGCCAATTTATTTTCTTGATATGTCTTTAGGATAGATAGGATACTCATTTTTTATACGGTCCTGAATTCGACCAATTCAATTCTGTCTGTTATAATAAATATATAACTATATAATAAGATAATAAGAAAGGTACTTCTGAATTGATCTCATCCTTTAATAATTGAAATCTTTTGAGTAATAACTTCATTTTTTTTTTCAACAAAATATTCCTTGTAGAAATATCCACAACCCATCCTTTTCTATAACGAAAAAGAATTAGACATTCCATTAATTTAGAAATTATGAGATAAATTCTATTTCCAGAAATATGGATACAAGAAAGAATAAAACAAAATAGGAACCCCCTCCCCCCCCCCTTTTTTTTTTTATTTTAATTGTATTATTCTTTCTATTTTTTCGTTGCTAGTCTTCTTTCTGGTCAAAAGGGGACTTCTCTTATAAAAATAAAGAAAAAAAAAAGTAAAGGATTAATTCGTTTCTGATAGCCATTTATTTAATTGGTGGATAGGAGCATACTCTGGATTGGAATTGTGGGGAGTACTGCCTGATTCTTTCTACTAACTTCAAGTCCCAATTATTATTCTTTTTCTATTATGTTCTATTAAATTATTATTAGATATCTTAAGAATTATGCGGAAATGCTTTTTTGTATAATTTTCATAATCTCTATTACTAATCCTTTGCGTATCTTGGTGCTTCTAACCATCCACTCATTTTTGATCAATCCCGCTTATGTTAATATGTGCATGGTAATTCATATCATACAAAGGGTAGTGAAAACTTAATGGGGTTGGTTTTTTGAGCCCGCTTCAAGACAGGAAACCGATCTTGGGGTAAACGGCCTGGCCGCTTATCATTTTTTTTTTTTTTTTCCCTTCAATTCTTATACATAGAAAATGAGACTTCATTTTTTTACTGCAAATTCCAATCATAGTATATTAATTATATACATTATAATTCTAATTGAATTTGTATATGAATTTGAATAGATATATATATCTAAATTGAAATTAGACGGGGGCTGTTTTATTTCACTCATATAACTATCTGATTGAGTTCATCAATCCAAATTCCAAACAATGAATAAAAGGATGAGAATATCTATTCAATTTATTTTATCTCTTTCCAGGAAAGAAAGGAATATGGAAAAATTTCCGTCTCAGCGAATCGCACGTAGAGATATTGATAACACACATAGAGTTAATGGTATTTCATAACTAATCGATTGAGCAGCAGCTCGTAAACCACCCAAAAAGGAATATTTATTATTTGACCCATATCCTGACATAAGAAGTCCAATGGGAGCAATACTCGAAATAGCAATCCATAAAAAAACACCTATATTTAGATCAACTAAAACAAAGTTATAGCCAAAAGGAATTACCGAATAGCTTAGTAGAATTGATATGACTGATAGGGATGGTCCGATACTGAATAAACGGGTATCTCCCCTAGATGGAAATAGATTCTCTTTGAAAAGTAGTTTTGTCCCATCTGCCAGAGATTGAAGAATTCCCAAAGGACCGGCGTACTCAGGTCCAATACGCTGTTGTATCCCTGAGGCTATTTCTCTTTCGAGCCATACAATTACCAGTACACCTAGTGTGATTCCCAATACAAGAGTCAAAATAGGGAAAAGTCCCCATATAACTCCATAAACCTCTTTTAAAGACTCCAATCTGGAAAAAGAATTGATATCTTGTCCTTCTGTTATATCAGTTATCATTTCAACGATCAACTTCTCCCATAATGATATCTATGCTACCTAGTATCGTCATAATATCGGCCAATTTCATTCTTTTAACTAACTGAGGAAGAATTTGCAAATTAATAAAACCTGGTGGACGAATTTTCCATCTCCAAGGAAAACCATTCTGATCTCCTATTAGAAAAATTCCTAATTCTCCCTTTGGGGCTTCAACTCTCACATAAAGTTCTTGTTTCGGCAATTCAAAAGTAGGAGAAGGTTTTTTACTAATGAATCCATATTCAAAATCATTCCAGCCTGGATCCATTTCTCTATCAAAGCATCGGATTTCTAAATTCTCATATGGACCCCCCGGAATTCCTTCCAGAGCCCGCTGAATAATTTTTACAGATTCCGTCATTTCAGCAATTCGGACTAAATAACGAGCTAAAGAATCTCCTTCTTTTTGCCATTGAACTTCCCAATCAACTTCCCCGTAACATTCATAATGATCAACTTTACGAAGATCCCATTGTATTCCAGAAGCTCGCAGCATTGGTCCTGATAAACCCCAATTTATTACCTCTTCTCCACCAATAATGCCTACTCCCTCAACCCGTTCTAAAAAAATGGGATTTCGCGTAATAAGTTTTTGATATTCAACAACCCCTGTTAAAAAAAAATCACAGAAATCCAAACATTTATCTATCCAGCCATGAGGTAAATCGGCCGCTACTCCCCCGATACGAAAATAATTATGCATCATTCTCATACCGGTGGCAGCCTCGAATAAATCATAAATAAATTCTCTTTCTCTGAAAATATAGAAGAAGGGGGTTTGTGCACCAATATCTGCCATAAAAGGTCCAAGCCATAGCAGGTGAGAGGCTATACGACTCAACTCCAACATAATTACCCTGATGTAGCTGGCTCTTTTTGGTACTTGAATATTTCCTAACTGCTCCGGTCCATTTACGGTTATTACTTCTGTGAACATAGTAGCTAAATAATCCCAGCGTGTTACATAAGGCAAATATTGTATAATTGTTCGGTTTTCCGCAATTTTTTCCATCCCTCTGTGTAAATAACCCAATATTGGTTCACAGTCAATAACATCTTCACCATCTAGAGTTACAATGAGTCGAAGAACACCGTGCATTGATGGATGGTGGGGACCCATATTCACTATCATGAGGTCTTTTCTTGTAGCTGGGACATTCATAGATTTTTTCTCAACCCTTTCTTCCATCAATTGCTTAAAACGAAAAAAAAAAAAAGTTCATCAAAATTCAAGATCTAATAAATCAAATAATTCAAAAATGACTCTTGAAATTAACGAGTTTTTGACTCTGGAATATCCAATTGATTAATTAATTTTTTATAATGTATTTTATTTTTCTTTGACAAATAAGACAGGAGTCGTTGTCGTTTTCCCAGAATTTTACGTAGGCCCCTTTGAGATAAATAGTCTTTTCTGTGGAATTCTAAATGTGAAGTAAGTCTTCGTATCCTATTTGTGAAACCGAATACTTGAAATTCAACAGACCCCGGGCTTTCTTTTCTTTTTTCTTGTGAAATAAGCGGTATATATGCGTTTTTTGCCATAAAATGGAAGCCCCCCTTTATTGATATATATTGTTATTGATCAGTAATAAAATAAAAATGCCACTTATTTTGATTGGAATTTGGTATATATAATAATCTTAATATAATAATCTTAATTTTGTTAAGAAGTCCTGATTCTTTCTTTTTTTTTTTTTCAAATAAAATAAATTTGAATTATTAATCAATACAATTTTTTTTTTAATCGGCGAATAGATAAAATATAAAGATTTTGTTGGTTCATTTCTAGATCGAATGGATAGTTCATTGAAATTAGTATCATGTTTCAGAATAAAATGAAAGACAAGGAGATGCACATTTGCATCTCTTTGTCTTCGCATCCGAGATAGGGCACGTGAAATGAAATAAAAAAGAAAATATATGATTAATCAATTTTTCAATTGTGGATACATACGTATCCTTATCATGCTGAAATGGATGCTATTATTGGTATTAAACCAATAACGATTCATACAGGCTAAATCTTCTAATCGATAATTTGGCCAAAGAAAGAACTTTAATTTAATTAGTTTCTTTTTATCTCGATCAAGATCCTTGTTTTTAGAAAAAACCTGACAATCTTTTTTTACCCTATTCCCGTTGTCATATATCGTATTTTCATGCATACTTTTTCTATTTCTAGAATTGAAACAGGTGAGAATTCGCAACTCTCTACGACGTCTAGAGCATAAAATATTTTCAGGAACACAAAAATCAGAATGATTTTTGTCTTTATTTTCAGTCATCTTTTGATATCTTGGAACAGATTTACCAGAATTCTTTTTATCAACATAGCCTCTTTCTAGATATCTTTGATAAATTGGGTTTTGACTCTTATGAATCAATGAAATTGCTACGGTTTGATACAGAATCAATTTTCCACCCCTATTTATAGACAGAACCACAGGAACTGGTTCGATAATCAATATTCCTGTTTTTATCAGTTCCGACATTTTAGGCTTGCGAAAATGCCTTAAATCCAAATCTCTGCTTTTCATACAGGATATACAAAGCCTTCCCGGATCTGCCTGTTTAAAGAAGAGAGAAATTAGTTCGATCTTTTCGATTAGTTTTTCAGTTACGGATTCTTCCCCCCCTTTTTTCCATTGCCAACGCAAAGCCTTTAACGGCAGAAGCAAAGCCTTGACTTCTGGTGGTCTCTTGTACTCGGGTTTCTTTTTCTTTCTGTCCCCTTTCATTTTCGATCTTGCAGATTTTTCTCCAACTTTCGATTCGTTTTCATTCGATGATATGACTTTATCTTTCTTTTCACCAACATTTTGATTTACATTCAAATCTAAATCTAAAAGAAGTGATTTTATCGGTATGACCCACGGTTTACTTATATACATATTATACAAAAGGAATAATTTTGGGAAGAAGCAAGGTTCCCGATTGGATATGGAATTCATAATTCTACAATCCAAATCCTTTCTATCTAGAGCTTTTTCTATATCTGGAATCAAAATCTCATTTTTTACTCCATAATTATTGAGAAGAATATTCTTCGGTATATCAAAAGGTTTGTCTTCATGTGTGTTGTAATTGGAAAAAATCATTTTATTTGCTTCTAATGATGATTTATATCCATAGTCCCCCTTAGCCGTATATATATTATATATATACGATAAAAGATCATATTTATATATTTTCTTTTTTAAAGTCTTTTTTTGTACTAATTCTCTTAAGAAGTCCTGATTCGTTTTTTTTTTTTTTTTTCTAAGGTGTTGATTGATTCTCTTTCTAAGGTGTCGCTTGATTTTCTTTCTCCATCTTTTTTTTTGTACTAATTTAGACCATCCAATCTCAGATAAATTATATTGATGATGACTCCTTAACCAATTTTTCCATTGATTCATTATAGAATCACCAGGGGTCTTATATCTTAATTCGGAATTGAATATTCCTTGTATTCCAACAAAATAATCCTTTATTTTCTTTTTAAGAAAAAGAGATGTTCCATGATATTGAAAATCGGATCTTAACTTATAGAAGTTAATAACCGGGGTTTGTGATAATCTGAAAAATACATATGCTTGTGACAAGAAAGTTACGTCACGAAATAGCTTTGAACTCGGATCAGTTACGGTTGAAAAAAGACGAAGCATTCTATTCTTTGTTTTACGAATTTTTTCTCGATTTTCTTTATCCTCAATAATCCTTTTCATTGATTCAAGAAAAAACTTTACATTGATGCTAAGGGCATTAATAACATATTTAATAACATATAAAAAATTATCTTTAAATAACCTTTCAATGAAAAGTTTTCTAAGACGACGTGATTTTCGTTTTAATCGCTCCTTTATTCTTTTTAATATTTTGAATATTTCCCAAATATTTGTTTGTAATTCTAATCTTTTACCATTAATATTTATACTTGGAATTCGAGATATCTTTTTCTTATTTTTTTTCATTTTTTTCATTTTTTCTTTTCGATTTCTCAATCTCTCCGTTATAGCATTTAATTCTATTTTTTTTATTTGTATCAATTTACTTCTCATCTGAATCAAAACGTGATCGGGAATGCGCCGTCTAGGCAATAGCCGAAGAGCTTTTTGATAGGTCAGAGGTTCTGAATCTTCTTCTTTTCTCTTCTTATATATATATTTTTTTGTTTCTTTCTTTATAAAGAATGAAGTTGGATTTTTTTTTGAAAGTTCTTTTATTTTTTTTTTTATAAGTGGAATATTTTTGATGACCCATTTCATTCTTTCTTTTGAGACAGTTAGAAAGAATTTGATTCTTTCGTTTAATAAAACTAGAAACCGATTCCTTTTCAATTTTTTCATTTTTCTTAGTTGTTTCCAAATGGACCTAAACTGAGAAGGTTGCTTTCGGGGAGAACCAAAGGGCACTTCAGCTTCCTTTCCAAAAACTGTTAAAAAGCAATAACGCTCTTCTTGCACTTCTTTTTTCATTGCATCTTTATCTTTGTGCCAAGGCTTCAGACGAAAAGGAAATAGGATCTTTATTTGAAGACCGTCTGTTATCCAGTTTTCCGGAAATTCACCTTCTGCTTCTGGTATCGTTCCATCATGGGTACATATAATATACATTTCCTTATTCAAATCTTCAAAATCTTCCGACCATTCAGGAGGTTCAAATAAGAGCATACGAAGGACGTTTTTAGCTATTATCAATGAAGGGAATAGAATCCTTTTTCTAAAAAAAGATTGGATTAGTAATATCACACCTCTTATTGCTTGACCATAGTAAAGGGAATAGAGGTCCCAGGCTTCTGACCTTGCTAGAAGTGTTGCTTCATCGTCTTCTTCTATTTTAAACTCTTCTTTTTTTTTCCCTTCTTTTATCTTTTCTTTTGTAGAATCTGAAATTTCGAATTCTGCCTTTTTGTTTTTCCACATCCATTTATTAAAAATAAAAAAAAAGATTTTCGGTGGCTTGAGATTCGAATTGAAAATGAAATTGAAATAGGGGAATCTAGCTGTTCTGTCTATAAACAGTAGAGAGTGCGCCTGTAGTTGCAAGAACATTCTCCAGGTGACTGTTTTACGTCTTTGAGCACGCATGGATCCTCTGATTAGTTCTCGTCCAAAATCTGATCTTTTCCGATAACGTACCACATAATCTTCCTTTTTATCTTCCTCTTCTTTCTTCATTTTTTTTTTTTTAGTTTCTTTGCTATTTTGAGTCTTTTTCGTATTTTGAGTCTTTTTGGCATTATCAGTCTCTTTGGCATTATCAGTCTCTTTGATATTATCAGTCTCTTCGGCATTATCAGTCTCTGTATCCTTTAGATTCTCCTCAACATAAATCACTACGTATTTGCCCTCTCTCGTATGAATTTGAAAATGCTCTTCTTCCGGCGCTAGTTCCGACTCGTCTCTTAATCTGTATGACCATTTTGGGACTTTTTTACTGATTTCTTTTATTCCAACGGATCCTTTTCCATTTACAATTGTTTCATCCTTCGGATCAATTCTAACTGCATCGACTAAAACTTTCAAAATTCTCATCTGATCTTCCAATTTGAATGTTGATTTTTCATAAAATTGATTGATTAAGTTCAACAAAAAAAAACAAATTTCAGTTGGTAATGGTTTGATACTAAATAGATCTTCTTTTTGTTCAAATTTAGGATAATTAGGAGTGAGAAGTAGACCATGAATCTTATTTATCGAAATGTGATCTTTTACAGGAGTTTCTGGGAGTACAGGAGTTTCTGGGAGTGGGAGTACAGGAGTTTTTGGGAGTAAAAAACTTTCTTTGATTCGTCCGCGATATGGTCCTTTTAATAGTGGATCATATATTTCTGGTAAGTATATTTTTTGAATCCCATCATCTTGAATCTCATCATTACATAATCGAATCCTTTTTTCGAGTACATTCATAGTAATAAATCCCTTATCTAGAGCTTCGGCCCCTTTTAAGATTTTATTGCTTAGGTTGTTTTTTTTTTGTTCATTAGTCAAAATCCAATTATTATACAATTCATTGTGGGAAAGTTTTTCTGTTGTGAACCGGGATATCTTTTTTTTTATCATTTCCAAAAAGATTGACAAACTGGGTGGATATGTAAAAGATATTCTTTCTTTCCCATCACTTTGACATGTATGAAAAAAGTATTGTGACATTTCATTTCTTACAGCATCTTCAAACCAATCATTTTCTATATATCGCAACGGACGATTCCACCGTTTAGTATCAAATAGCAGGGTTAGAAAAGCTTTTTTATTAAACTCGAAGAGATCCTTATCCTTTTTATCTTGAATTTTTTCTTCAAATAACTCTAATTTGATATTTTCCTCATCCCAACCTGGATAAGAAGTTTCAAAAGGTCTTCCGTTTTTGTGGAATTCATCTTTTCTGTTTTCTTTTCCATTTGTTCCAATTTCTTCCCTTTCATCCATCTTTCTTGAATCATCTCCTCTTTCCGAATAATTTTCTTCGGAAAATACCTCCTGTTCTTTTTCATCCATTTTAGAAGTTCTTTCTATTTCTTCATTTTTCTCTTTTTTCTCCTTACCCTCTAACTCCTCCTCATCCTCCAGCTCCAACCCAGCTTTCTTGATTGAGGGTTTTTTCAGTTCCTTACCAAATTTGTAAGTCAAAATGGGCGATGGTGCTTTTCCCAAGTGGTACAGGCTAATAACAAATAAACTAATGGTAAAGATGCGATGCATAGAATCTCTCCATTCTAACACAATGCGCCCTCTCAAAAATATACGTAAATTAAGTATAC